AAAAATAATAAGGTAACATTTCCATTTATTCATTAAAACAGACGTCCCTTTTAAAGCCAGAATGAATTTTCTTTGATACCTAACATAGTGGATGCAAGGTTCTTTGACCAACCATAGATTCGTCTGAAAATCCTTAACAACGACATTCACAAGACATTCTATTTTTCTATAGAAATAGATTCGTTCAAGAAGAACTCCATAAGATGTTGATCGTAAATCAGAAGATTGGTTACGTAGGAAAACAAAAATAGATTCATATTCGGATACATAAGAATTATATAAGAATAAGAATAATCTTGGATTTATTTTTGAAAAAGAGAGGCTGGCTTTCTTTGGAATAATAAGACGATTCCAATTACAATACTCGTTGAGAAAGAATCGTAATAAATGCAAAGAAGAGGCATCTTTTACCCAATAGCGAAGAGTTTGAATCAAGATTTCCACATGAACAGGGGATGGTATTAGTAGATCTAATACAAAATTTAAATGTGAAAAATTATCCTCTAAAAAGGGAAATAGAGAATGAATTGATCGTAAATTCTGAGATTTGACTATCTTTTTCCCTTCTATAGAAGATATGAATCTTAGAGAAAATGGAATTTCCACAATAAATGCAAACCCCTCTGATATGATTTGAGAATACAAATCATTGTTGCGCTCCAAAAATGGATTCTGCTTCGAGTCATTAGTAGAACTAATCAAATTATTCTGTTGATACATTCGAGTAATTAACCGTTTCACAATCAGTAAACTAGATTTTTTGTCATAACCTATATTTTCCAACAAAATCGATCGACTAAAACCACGATCATGAGCAAACGCATAAATATACTCCTGAAAGATAAGTGGGTATAGGAAGTCGTGTTGTTGAAATCTATCTAGCTGTAAATATCTTTGGATTTCCTCCATTTGAAATTCGATTTGAATCAAAGGTACAATATTTTGGGGGTTATCAAATGATACATAGTGCGATACAGTCAAAACAAGGTATTCTCGTAAGAATAGATACCTCGGAGACAGGTAAATTTATCAACAGATTCTCTGCCCTCTTTTTTCCATTTCATTGAATTCGTCTATGTTATAGGATAACAAGATAGTTAGAAATCTTTTATTTTTTAAACCCAATCGCTCTTTTGATTTCGGAAAAAACTCTCTTTACCAATATACTGCTTCTTTTACACATACATCTCGATTCCATAATAGAGAATGCCAATAGTTAGGATTCATTAAAAAAATAGAGAATCCACTCATGGGGGAGAAGTCTTTCCCGTATCGGGCACTAATCTATTTTTAACGTCTAATTAGATCGGGAAATTATTCAAATTAAGAACAGAAGCTGGTTGCTTTTTCTTTCTGATAATTAATTGAAGCCATAGGGCCCTATCCATTTATTCATTCGACCAAACTGTCTTTTCTTCCGTTCCGATAAGAATAAAAAACCCTCAGAACTCTCTATTGATACGACATGCTCTTTTTTCCATTCATTCCCTTTCAGGATCAGTCGTGGTCTTCCAAACTTTACCAATGGTATGGACGAATTCTTCACTTCATCCAACTGTGTAAAAGATTCTAGCCGCACTTAAAAGCCGAGTACTCTACCGTTGAGTTAGCAACCCTAAGAAAATAGAAATGAAACAAGATTTCAACTAAAAGAAAATATCTATAGAGAATTGTCAAAATTGATAGAGCACCTCTTGTGTTATTTACTTTTGTCAATCAAAAAAACCTAAGAAAGCATCATTGAAATTTGAATCAAGGTAAAGAAAAAACCTATGGGACGGAAATAAACGGACTCCCTTCACTTATCAAGATGAATTATATTTCTTCAATACACTGTTGTCAATATAAATATTGAGAAAAGAATAAAGTGAAAAAAAAACAAAAGAAATTGCATTGAACTCTTTTTTATTTCTTTTAATTTTATTTTATAAATAATGTTCACAATAAAATAGAAATCTAACAATATATAACAATATATAAAGAAGAATTGAAAACAAAAAGAAATGGTATTTTGAAGTTCATATTCATAATAGATGTATTTCGTGAATCTAAGTGGAAAAAGGAAAGTGAAATAAAATTCAAGTGGATTCCTTTTTAGTTAGGTTAGTCCAGTTCCAACGAAAACCACACAATTGAAGAAAATGCCCGAATTTCCTATTTATAGGATCAATAAACTAAGGTTTTTTTGTTCTAGACCGTCGGATTCGACCGAAGTAATGATAAATAGATATAAAGAGAAATACTAAGGGGGGGACCAAAAAAACAAGTAGAGAAAAATTATACAAAATTCTATACAAGTTGCGACCCCCCCTTAGTATTTCTTTAATTGAATTTCGTTTGATTAAACGGAAGTTCCTTAAAAACTTCCGCTTTCGTTAAAAGATTCTGAACAGTTCCTGTGGGTTGAGCACCTTTTTCAAGAAAATATAGAATAGCAGGAACATTTAAATAAGTTTGATTCTTCATTGGATCATAAAACCCCACCTTTCGAAGATCTTTTCCCTCTCTTCGGGATCGAACATCAATTGCAACGATTCGATAGACGGCTCATTGGGATAGATGTAAATAAACAACACCCCCCCTAGAACCGTATAGGAAGTTTTCTCCTCGTACGGCTCGAGAAAAATGATTTGATTCGAAGTTTTGTCTCTGTATGCAATTCTAATATTCTAAGAAATTAAATGACAAAAGACCCTAGAAAAATCAATTAGACTATGATGATTTCATTTATTTTTCTTCTTCTTTCTTGAAAACGAAAAAGAAACCATTCGTACTCATAACTCAAGTTGAATAACTTTCAAATAGCTCAAAGCTAAATCTTTAGTGAATTTCATTTATTGAGTGGTCTTTACCCCCTTTTGTTTGTCTCATTCAAAATTCTATTTAGATTCTTTAGTCTGATACAGTTATTGAGACTATCGAGACAATTAAAATGGTGTTTACTTGTTATTGAATCCTTTATCCTTATTTTTAATCATTGGGTTTAGACATTACTTCGGTGCTTCTTTTCTTAATCTTTTCAAAATGATAGCAACATACCCTTTTTGATTTCTTTCTATCAAAGAATCCTACGAAGAGTTGATTCCCGCATGATACACTTTAAATCGAAAAAGTTTGCTGAATTCCAACAAGTTTTGCTTTTTTTGAATTGTAAACTTGCTCGAATTAGATCTTCTAAATTTCGAGATATGGAAGAAGATATATTTACGAAGTTGTTCCAATTGATTGGCATTAACCCTAGATCACTGCTCCGAAGAAATGAATTAATCCTTTCTACTCGAGCTCCATCGTGGACTATTTACAACCCAACAAAGGAAGGGTTGGAGTCTAATAGAACAAACAATGTCGGGCCAAGAGCACCTTCATTTCTAGAAAAATCGAAAGTGGTGGATGTAAAAATCCACAACGGATCGTGTTCTTCAAGTCGCACGTTGCTTTCTACCACATCGTTTCAAACGAAGTTTTACCATAACATTCCTCTAAGTTGGAACTAGTATGGAATTGATTCCATCATGGAATCATGAATAGTCATTGGTTCAGTTGTATATAGATATTATAATCTAAACCTTTTCTTCGATATATGAGAAGGACAGAAATTTATTTTAACATACACAAATAATATATAGAAAGAAATCAAAATATATAAACGAATAATGTTTTGAATCTGGATTTTCAAGTAACTCAATAGTATTGATTAAACTATTTACTATTTTTTAAGTACCAAAAATTCGTTAGAACGATACATACCATATAAGCTAACTATTTCTTCCTTTTAGATGTTTTTTGTTCAACACGAGCACGAGGTTGATTAATATTTCAACAATGGAATCTTATCATAAAGTGAATCTAAAGGGATAGGATAAATCACCCCTGCATCAATCATTCCATAAATTTCAAATTTGGAATTCGAGCTAAACACGAAATACCTAAATCAAATGAGATTCGATTCAAAGAAAATACATTCGTCCATAACCTCTTTCTATAATGAAATGGAACTTAATCATTTGTTAATGAGATTAGAACAGACATAGATAGTTAAATTAATCTTGATTAACTCCTATACACTCCCCCACTTTTTCTATTTTCTATGGGAATAATGGAAAATAAAAAAAATAGATAGGATCTGGGACGGAAGGACTCGAACCTCCGAATAGCGGGATCAAAACCCGTTGCCTTACCACTTGGCTACGCCCCATTTCAATTTCGAATTGTACACTAAGAAACAATAATATTGGTATTGGTTGTTTGTCAACGGCAATCTAAATATCTAAATATTTATAGAATAGATTGGTACTAGGATTTTGATACATATAGATATAGAATTCAACTTGATTTATTGATCATTACATAGAATTCAATTAAGATATTCTATGAAAGTATGATTTCTTCTATTCTCCTTTCAGAAAAGGAGAATTTTTGATTGAGTGGGTTCAAAGAAAAAGAAGGATTTTTTGTCTACCTTTCTTACTTATATCAAAAACTCAATCAAAATGCAATTATCTTCAAGAACAAAAAGTCTGCTATGCTTAATATCATTAGTTTGATCTGTATTTATGTTAATTCTGCCCTTTATTCGAGTAGTTTTTTCTTTGTAAAATTGCCCGAAGCCTATGCTTTTTTGAATCCAATCGTAGATATTATGCCAGTGATACCTTTATTTTTTTTTCTTTTAGCTTTTGTTTGGCAAGCTGCTGTAAGTTTTCGATAAGATCCTTACTAATAAATATCCTAGAAAATATATGATTTCTTCGAGAAAAAGTTCAAACAATTGATAAAATTAGATAAGTTTTCGAATATAAATCCTCGATTCACACACTAAAATTCTTTAATAGTCACCACAAATCCAGCTTACCCCCATTTCCTCATTTTTGACCCTTTTCCAGCGAAAGACCCTAACCCTATGCAGGGTCTCTTACAATATCTATTTTGGATATGAAAGAAGTTTTTGTTAATGAAAAAGAAATGAATTTGTGACAATTCATTTCTTTTTCTAGAAAAAA